CAGGAACAGGTCCTATCACAAGAATATTTTTTTGAGTCGGGCGATAAATCTGAAAAGACAAATTACCCATCCTTTCTTTCATTTGGGGAGAAATACGATCAGGAGGCGCTAGTTCGAATCCATCCGGTAAAATAAGAACCGCCCCTACATTCAAGGACCCCTTTTTCCCATTAGAAAGAACTTGTTTCAGTTGCATATCATACGGGATTCTAACAACTGCTTCAAATACAGTATCAGGAAGTACTGCTTGTGGAACCTCAATATCCACGGGCTTATTAGCTAAATGGCAATTGGCGCATACAATACGCCCGGTTGCTTCTCGTGGATTTTCATAACTCTGTTGTGCAAAAATGGGATATGCATGTGAAATCGATGCCCAAGTTATTATATATATCAATAGCATGATCGATAGAGACATGGATCGAGTCATCTGCTCCTTTACCCAAGAAAAGATATTTCTATTTTGCATGGTCCAATCATTGATCCCAAAAATGTATACATTTATACAATAAATTAGGTAGGCTGCTAGTATAGTTTCCTATCCACGATTAGACTATTTTATTATTTTACTGGAATACAGGAATACTCCCCTGGATGAATAAAAAGAGAAAGAGTGCTTAAGATTTTGACTGATTTGTTTATGGACGAAGTAAGAAAGATTATCATTGGATTCATATTAGTGAATCATTCTTTAGTCTTTCATTGAATGATAAATCACTACAAGCGAGGGAGATACACGATTTAAATAATGGAAAATCAAATATTTAAAAAAGGTATCTAGAATGACTGGAAAAATAGAAACAAGAACAGATAGAATTTGATCATTATGAGAAAATCCAAAATCCTTGTAGACAAAAGAAATTATTAGTTTCCAACCACGAGGCGAATGGAATCCAATACAAAAATCAGTTAACAAAAGAATAGAAAAGGCTTTTATTGTGTCGCTTAAATTATAGAGAAATTCTCGAACCCAAGAATTAAGAATGGCAAGTTCTTCATTACACAGAATAGAATAACCACTTAAAATAGCAAAACTTATTATATTTGTCGAGAAATGCAAAATGGTATGGATATGACCCTCATTGTGCATCTTAACCAATTGTATTGTTTCTTCGTGGATTCCTATACGAAGCTTTTGTATATGCGTCTCCGGGTACTCCTTTATCATTTCGTCCAAAAAAAAGAGTTCTTCTAATTCTATGAATTTATCTAAAATCTTCTTTTCTTGAATATCATTCAAAAAAGTTTCGGATTTACTAGTAGTCCACCAATTACTAACCCAAGACTTTATACTTTTGTTAAATGAGAAAGAGATCCACCAGGGTAAAAAGACTATAGATGCAAGATATGGAAAGGGGGCAAATGTTTTCTTTTTTGTCATTTTGAATCAGTCAATTTTTAATGAAATGAAGCGACTTCCTGGCTGGACTCTACTCTACTCAATCTTGTATTTTTATGAAAGAGGAGCTCTCTAGCAAAAAAAAAAACAAAGAGGATTGGATTCCTGGGCCTCTTGCCCAATGCAGAGAAAAATGCTTCAGTTCATTTCAAAATACTTCAATAGGTACGCGCAAGAAATAGGCCAATTCAGCAGCTTTTTGTTCAATTTCTCGTGGAGTCAAATTCTCATCAGTACGAGTCAGCGGAAGGGCTCCCTGACCTCTGATTTCCATATAAAGTACACGACGAGGATAAAGACCCTCTATAACTTCGATTCGAATCGATTGGATATCTCTCATAAGGAATCGAAAGAAAATGCGACGATTTCTTCCAGGAAATCCCCAACGAAAAATACAAACTTTTCCCTTTTTTCTATCGAATTGCTCATAACCACTACCTACATTCCACCAAATAGCGCACCACAAATAGGAGCTAACGAAGAGACCCGCGATCCCATAGAAGGACATCACGACCCCTTGTGGAAAAAAAAGGATTTGCTGAGACGGAAATAAGGATATCAGATTGCGACCAAGATAACTAGAAGTTCCAACCAATAGGAATCCTAATGAACCTAAAAAAAGGATACAGGCCCAAAGGAAATTACTTGTTTTCCGAGACCCCGTTATAAGTTCTATCCATATACGTTCTGATCGCCAGTTCATACAAGATCCAGGTGCATTTTATTGGAATTGAGAGAATAACCCAAGCGAAAAAGTAACTTTCACCAACTAGCACTATTAGAATTGGAATCATTAGGAATAATTCTAATTATATAGAACTCTTTTTCTTTTATACAATATAATAGAATAATTAAGGTCTTTCAAACAAAGTCATTTTCATATTTTACTCCCGTTGGAGCTAGATAATCTTGTTTTTTTGAACATGAATAGATAAAGAAGCCATTGCAATTGCAGGAAATACTAGGCCCACGATAGGTACAAAAAAAGCAGGGAAGCTGAAAGTTTCCATAGACTAGATACCTCGATTGAATATTTTAACCTCTTATCTTATAAAGTAAAGAGATCTTAAGTATATTAAGTATAGATAATGTACATAGTCTATGTACATTATCTATACTTAATATACTTAAGATTCGTCCTTTTTTTTTCTTCTTCTTCTTTTTGTTATTTACATGATATAAAAAATCATGTAAATAACAAAAAGAAGAAGAAGAAGGATTTTTTCCCAAGGCTTTTGTATCCTTCGTAATAAAAATCGGACTAAAAATGCCGGAACAAGAAAGCCAACAAGGCTAATGAATGAGTACAAAACTGCACGTTTTGTATCCTTATCTATGTTATGAATGATGATATACAGCCTTTTCAGAATAAAAAGGCTTTTTCTTACAAATACCTTGACTTTATGAAAGATTCAGTCGAGATTTTTTTTTTTTTTCTGTGAGGTTTTCATTTTTGATTTTTTTGGTTTCTTTATTATTAAGATTAAGTATTTAACTTAACATCTCAAATCTCTATCTTGTATGTACTGCCGTTAATTCTGATTCCTGTTTATCTACTTTACTTATACTTATGGATTTGAATGGGCCTGTATGCATAAGAAAGACCCGCCTTCTTGGAATTGTAAATAAGGTGGATCTTTCTTATGCATGTTCAATTACTCGGATATAATAAGATGACCGCGGTTAATTGAATAGAATAGATCTCTGTTTCGGTTATTCTAGTTGTATCATATATACGAATTGTTGTTTTATTGTTAAGAACAACAACTTGTTGTTTCCATAATTAGAAATTAGACCTTTTTTCTCGGTTATTGTTCTCTGTCTTGTGGTGTGAGACCCCCTTTTAATTGGATGAAGTTCTTCTATTATATATATGCGGCTATAACCAATCCCCCTTTTTTTGACTTTCATTTTGATTCACCGGAAAGAAACCATGAAGTTGAAACAACTCACTCAGAACGCCTTTTAAAGGATTACGTGGTACGATTGGGTCGAATAAGCCTTTCTCGAATAAATACTCAGTCTCTTGTGAACCTTCAGGTATTTCGGTTTTCAATGTTTCTTCAATTACTCTTTTACCCGCAAATGCAATGTAGGCATTAGGTTCGGCAATAATGATATCCCCTAACATACCAAAGCTGGCGGTCACTCCACCGGTTGTAGGAGATGTAAGGATCGATACATATAATACGTTTTTATTTGATTGATAGTTATATGAAGCGGAAGATATTTTTGCCATTTGCATCAAACTCAAACTCCCTTCTTGCATACGGGCTCCCCCGGAAGCACACACTATAATAACAGGTAGAGATTTATCAGTAGCATATTCGATCAAACGGGTTATTTTCTCGCCTACTACGGATCCCATACTCCCCCCCATGAACTGAAACTCCATAACCCCAATTGCTATGGGAATGCCATTTAATTGACCTATGCCTGTTTGAACAGCCTCATTTAACCCTGTCTCTTTTTGATAAGAATCAATACGATCGATATAAGACCCCTCCTCCTTCGAATCAGTGGGGCCCGCAAAACAAGCCATTCTGTCACCCATTGGAGCCCGCGCCGAATCAAATTCAGGGGCCACAGAAATAATGTCCTCATCGCCATCTTTTTTATCTTCATAGGCATCCTCCTCCTCCGAATCAAATTCAACGGCCACAGAAAACATGTCCTCATCCATTGGAGCCCAAGTGCCGGGATCAATCAAAAGTTCAATTCTATCTGAACTACTCATTTTCAAATGAGACCCACAGTGTTCACAAATATTCAATTTTTCCTTCAAAAACCTCTTATAATTTAATTCATAACAATTTTCGCATAGAACCCACAAATCCTTGTAATTTATACTTATACTGGGATTTTGTTGCATATGGGAATCGCTTTCTTCATGGGAATCCATTTCATAACAAATGTAAGTAACAATGTATCTAATAGCCTTTTGGTCTACATTAAAAATAGAACTATAAATGTCACTATTCATAAGGATTTCAATATCAAGATAATTGTCAATGCAATTTAGAATGTAACTATTCAAACTATATCTAGAAAGTGCTTTTTCTAGTTTACCTCGAAACAGGGGAAGGGGCTCATTGTCAATCTCAAAAATATTATTTTCAATATCAAAATATATGGAATAATTGTGACCATCACTGTCTTGAACTAAAAAAGAAGTATCATCAGAGAGGAAACTCGGAATGCCTATGACATGGAATAAATGATCAATATTATCGCAAGAGGGGCTCTCACTATCCTCCCAACTATGAGTGTTTTTATCTATAAGGGGGTTTTCACTTCCATTAGTATTTCCAATAGGACCAAAATCCTCCATTGATTTCCTTAGGACACACCTGTATGCTAACTTCCTCTTACTCTTAAAGAACATCGAATTGAACCGCCAGTTTTCCTTTTCCATACAGTCTTCCTGCTCCCTTATTTGAATGAATATGCAAAATATGGTATGAATAGTAATTCGATGAATAATCATTTGAATATTTCCTTTCGGAATAAGCATATAGATCCAATGACTCGGATTGTTAACTAATAACGAGTAAGTGTTGAAAGAAATGATTTTCTTGTAGGAATAGGGGGTATGATTTCA